TTCCTTATTTGATCGGATTAAAAAGAAACTTTGGGATTGCTGAATCACAGACAAAAAAAATAAAAAATAAACATATAAAGCAACGGAGCCATCATAGTATTTTTGAACTCCTCCGAAAGGAAGGATGGCAATTTGATTATTTACCCATCTGAGTCTGATAGATTCTATTTTCTCTTTCTTCAATAGAAAGGAGGGGGGTAAATTTTCTTGTAGAGCCGTATGCACAAAAGATGCCTGTACGGTTGTTCAATTCTATCTTTTTTCTATTCTTTATCTTTCTTTTCTCTTTGCTTTATCATGCGAGATAGGGGAAGCTTTTATTTTGTTATATCATCAGGGTAATGATACATGAACCTTATAGTGCTTTTTATATGGCACAAGTAGGCGAATTTGTCATGGAAGCGGTAGAACTGATGAAACTGCGTGAAACCCTCACAAGGGTTTATGCAGAAAGAACGGGCAAACCCTTCTGGGTTGTACACGAAGATATGGAAAGAGATATTTTTATGTCAGCAACAGAAGCCCAAGCTTATGGAATTGTTGATTTTGTAGCGGTTCAAGGAAAATAACATGGATTTCGCGCAAATCTGTGATTTGAGATTTTATCTTCGAATTGAATATTCTATTAAATAGAAGTAATTCACCATCATTCGGTTAGGATCAATCTAAACCAACCCATCATATTATGTATACGATTCAACATGCCAACTATTAAACAACTTATTAGAAATACAAGACAGCCAATCAGAAATGTCACGAAATCCCCCGCTCTTCGGGGGTGCCCTCAGCGTCGAGGAACATGTACTAGGGTGTATGTGCGACTCGTTTAGATCATGAGCTGGCACAAAAGCAAGAAAACTACTTTTACAGTATCAATGATCAGTACCGGTGAATGGGATAGGATGGAAAAAGGAACTCCATCCATTATTAAAAAAAAAACTCTACCATATCCCTCTATTGTGTATGAAGTTTATGGTTTCCGTTGGTGTAAATCCAATCACCTGAATTTAAGATGATAAGAAATTCTCCATTGGTAACAAATGGTTATCCATTAAGCGGAGGAAATCTTATTTAAACGGACTAAGAGGGTCAGCTACCCAGCAAACTTTCATAATTAAATACCGTTACTGTATAGGTAGATCTGATTGTGAAAGACCTATTACTGGATAATTCATGGGTAGAGCCAAAGCGTGTGAACTATACAAGTTCCCAATAACATCAATTAGTTGATTAAATAGTAAATTAAAGTATAAAGTAAAGGCTCCGGTGTATAGAGAAGACCTCACCGTTTAAGAAGTAACCATAGAAACGAAGGAACCCACTATTTCTTTTTTTATTTCTTTTATTTACTATATTTTTGATACCTAGGAAAATACAATTTCTTAGTTCTGTCTTATTTCGCAGTGAAATACCTAAAAAAAAAATCGTGGTCGGGAAGGTTAGAGTAGCCAAAGCCATTGGAATTTTGATTTTATACATTGGAAAAATTCGTTTTGTTATTAATAGACTAGGAAGGGGGAAAAGAATAACTGAAAGAAAGGCAATCAATTAGTTATTCGTCAAAGTTTCATTTATTCAATGACCAGAATTAAACGGGGATATATAGCTCGGAGACGTAGAACAAAAATTCGTTTATTTGCATCAAGCTTTCGAGGGGCTCATTCAAGGCTTACTAGAACTATTACTCAACAGAAAATAAGAGCTTTAGTTTCGGCTCATCGGGATAGGGATAGGAAAAAGAGAGATTTTCGTCGTTTGTGGATCACTAGGATAAACGCAGTAATTCGCGAAAGGGGAGTATCCTATAGTTATAGTAGATTAATACACGATCTGTACAAGAGACAGTTGCTTCTTAACCGTAAAATACTTGCACAAATAGCTATATCAAATAGGAATTGTCTTTATATGATTTCGAACGAAATCATAAAGGAAGTAGATTGGAAAGAATCCACCAGAATAATTTAAATGGAGTTACCCGGAGAATGAACTCCGGGAAGGTAGAGTAGAAATTAGTATGAGAAAATATACTAAAGTAGTCAAAATGAATGAACACGTTCAATTCAATAAAAACAGATTTCTTTTTTTCCGATTCATTTTTTCTTACGACACGATACTCAAATCTAGATTCACTCAAATCTAGATTCTTGTAATTATGATTCAAGTGAAGAAAAAGTAAGCCTATTTATTTCGGGCTTTAAAACCAGTAGTTCTAGCGGTCGACTCGGTTCTTTCAAATTGTTTCTCATTATTGAGAAAAGGTAACAAAGATAAAATACGAGCTTGTTTTATAGCAAGAGTAATTAATCGTTGTTGTTTCAAGGTCAATCTATTCACACGTCTTGATAATATTTTTCCTTGTTCACTAATAAATCGACTAATTAAACTCATGTTTCTATAATCAATTCGATCCCCCGATTGAATCGGGGGCAAACGCCTACGAAAAGATCGCTTGAATTTAAGAAAAGGTCGCTTGGATTTATCCATGGTTTGTTTGTTTAAT